GACACGTAATGGATCTTGAAGTACTATTTCCGCATCCCCCTGACCAAATCCACCCACATTAGGATTACTCGTTAATGGTTGATCGAGTTTAATGGATTCGCCCTCTGAAACAAGAAGTTCTAGGCCTCGAGGGATAATATCAATCACTTGGCGTCCATTCGATGCATCCACTATGGTTATTTCGTATCCCCCTTTTTCTTTTCGTAAAATTTTGCTTATTATCCCTCCTGCCGTAGCATTATAAACTGTATTGTTACTTTTGCTACCATCAGGATAAATCTGACCCCTTCCCCTGTTTCCACCTACGTATATAGGATATTTTAAGAAATTAACATCTTTATTAGTAGCAGGGTCTGGGGCAAGAATAGGAAAGGTTATTTCACTATATTTTTGACCAGGAACAGGACCTATTACAAGAATATTTTTTTTATCGGGGCGATAATTCTGAAAAGAAGGATTTCCTATCTTTTCTTTCATATCGGGTGAAATGCGATCGGAAGGGGCTAATTCAAACCCCTCGGGTAAAATAAGAACAGCTCCCACATTCAAAGCTCCTTTTTTACCATTAGCTAGAACTTGCTTTAGTTGCATATCATAAGGAATTTTAACAACTGCTTCAAATACAGTATCAGGAAGTACCGTTTGTGGAACCTCAATATCCACGGGCTTATTAGCTAAATGGCAATTGGCACATACAATACGCCCAGTTGCCTCTCGTGGATTTTCATAATTCTGCTGGGCAAAAATCGGATATGCACTTGAAATGGATGCCCAAGTTATTATATATATCATGAGTGAGACAGATATGGAGCGAGTAATCTCTTCCCTTATCCAAGAAAAGGTATTTCTAGTTTGCATGGTCCAATCATTTATCCCGAAAATTTCTACAATAAAGTTAGGTAGGTCGATAATATACTTCCCTAGCCCCAATTCTGCTATTTACATTTACTTACAAAAATCCAATTTTTTTTTTGAAATATAAAAGGAATCCCTCATGGGTAAAAAGAGTAAAGTAAATACGACTTTGATTTGGTTATGATGTATAAGGTACGAAAGATTAGAATTGGATCAGTGAATCATTTTTTAGTCATTTATTGCATGATAAATCACTACAAGTGACGGAGATACACGATTTAAATAACGAAAGATCCAATATTTAAAAATTGTATCAAGAATGACTGGAAAGGTAGAAACTAGACCAGATAAAATTTGCTCATAATGAGCAAACCCAAAATCTTTGTAAATATAACCAATCATTAGTTCCCAACCGTGAGGCGAATGAAATCCGATACATAAATCAGTTAATAAAAGAATCGAAAAAGCTTTAATTGTATCACTTAAATTATATAGGAATTCTTGAACCCAAGAATTCAGAATAAAAAGTTTTTCCTTACCCCAAAAGGAATAACCACTTAGAATAACGAAAGATATTAAATTTGTCGAGAAGTGCAAGATTGTCTGGATACGATACTCATTGTGTATCTTGATGAATTGGATCGTTTCTTTGTGGATTCCTAGACGAAATTGTTGTAAATCGGTTTCTGTGTATTCCTTTATCATTTCATCGAGCTCGAATAGTTCCTCTAATTGTATGAATTTTTCTAGAACACTTTTTTCTTGAATATCATTCAAAAAAGTTTCGCGTTGTCTAGTATTCCACCAATTAGTAATCCAAGTTTTCAAACTTTTATTACAGCAGAGAGAGATCAACCAGGGCAAAAAGACTATAGACGTAAAATAAAAAAAAGGAATGAATGCTTTCTTTTTTGCCATTTTGAATCTGCGAATTGTTAATGAACCTACCTCAGTTGTTTATTCTATTAGATCTAATATTTCTATCGAGCATGAGTTTCTATTCTAATTCGAATAGAATGTATTGAGCCTATGAATCCATTTTCTCTTTTTCGTTTGATTCAATACTTAGTCTTTACTTTGAATCTAGAAAGAATACAGAAATAGACTCAGAATACACTTCCAATTTGAATCAAGAAAAAATTGGGTTTCCAGGATGTTATTCTCCCTTTTTTCGATCAATACTAATTTTGAGACGAAGAAACTTTCTATCAAATATATAAAAAAAAAAAAAAAACGAGCATAAAAGAATAGATGAATGTTTAATTGAAAAAAAAAAAGAAAGAAATTCTTTAGTTTTTTCTTCCTACTGTCAAAGCATTTAGTCTTTTAAAATTAATTCATTTCAAAATACTTCAATTGGTACACGCAAGAAATAAGCCAATTCAGCAGCTTTTTGCTCAATTTCTCGTGTAGTAAAATTCTCATCAGTACGAATTAAAGGAATAGCCCCTTGACCTCGAATTTCCATATAAAGGACACGCCGAGCAGAAACACCCTCTTTAACTTCTATTCTGATGGACTGAATATCTTTCATAAGGAATCGTAAACAGATGCGACGACTTTTTCCAGGAAATCCCCAACGAAAAATACGCACTATTCCTTCTTTTCGGTCGAAAAGATCATAACCACTACCCACATTCCACAAAATAGTGCACCACAAATAGCAACTAATAAAGAGACCTGCGATACCATAGAAAGACATCACAATCCCTTGTGGAAAAAAAATGATTTGCTGAGACGGAAATAACGAGATAACATTTCTACCAAGATAACTAGAAGTTCCAACCAATAAGAATCCTAATGAACCTAAAAATAGGATAAAGGCCCAGCAGAAATTACTTGTTTTTCGAGACCCCGTTATAAATTCTATCCATATAGATTCTGATCGCCAACTCATATATATTAGATCCAGTTATACAATTTTTTGGAATTGAGAAAATATGACTTTCCTTTTTTTGTTTTCAAAGTAACTCTCATCAACTATTTTGTTGTGAACCTTTACCTCAGGAGTAATTCATATAATTTTTGATATCTAAAATAATAACATCTCCTTCCTTTATATGATCCCCTATAGCTATATACATACAAATAAATACATTGACTTTAATTTCATACATCGGCCCGATGATGATCCATTTTTCAAAAGAGCGCAAAATTTTTTACTCATATAATACATTTACACATGCATAAGAGCTTTTTTTATTTATGTTTGTAGGAATCTATGTGTTATACAATATTCTACCAAATGGGTCTTATCGAATCGAAGTTTTTAAAATAAAAAAAGGAGTGATACGATTAAGTCTCATCCGATCTAAAAAATCTTATTTTTTTGAATATGAAGAAATAAAGAAGCCATTGCAATTGCCGGAAAGACTAGGCCTACTAAAGGCACAAAAATAGAGGGTAAGTTATTGAAAGTTGTCATAAAATGGGGTACCTCAATTTCATATTTGTACCTGTTATTGTTATATTCTTAATTCTAAAGATATCTTAAAATATCTTGTATTTTTATTATTTCTATTATATATATTATATAATTATACTAAGTATCTTTAAGTAAATATATATCTAATACTAATATATAATATAACCTAATAGAAATAGAATAAAAAAATAGGTACAAGAAACGCCAAACTAAATAAATGGACTTATTAATCTTTAAAAATCAAAATCCCCTTGTTAGATTTATTATTCTTTTTGTCTTCTACTTCTACTAGTCATTAATAAATAAAAAATTTGATTCCATTACAAATTTCTAAAAAATTGATTAGAATATGATCCAACAACAGGGAATTTTTTGGAAATGCAAAAAGATGGAAGACTCTCTATAGATCTGTATATATCTCTATTTGATATATCTATACATATGCAAGCAAGGGAGGAAAATGAACTTTGTTTTATTTGTCTAGTCTAATTTGAACTTCCCGAAAGCAAAAATTGATTTTTTATCGTGTTGATAGAGGTTTACTGAGTAGTAAACAAGAATATCGATAAAAAAATGATTCGAAAGAAAAATGCATTTTTCAGGGTTTTCGTTTAATTCTGATAAACGAACCGTTCTATTTTATTTCATTTTTGTTCAAAGGAAAAAAAGCATGGAGCTGAAATAACTCATTCAGAACACCTTTTAAAGGATTACGTGGTACAATTGCATCCAATAAGCCCTTACGTAATAAAGATTCAGCCGCTTGTGAACCTTCAGGCACGGCTTTTTTCAATGTTTGTTCAATTACTCTTTTACCCGCAAATGCAATATAGGCATAGGGTTCGGCAATAATGATATCCCCCAACATACCAAAACTAGCTGTCACCCCACCAGTAGTAGGAGATGTAAGAATTGATATATAGAATAACTTTTTACTTGATTGATAATCACATAAAACCGAAGAAATTTTAGCCATTTGCATCAAACTTAAACTTCCTTCTTGCATTCGTGCTCCTCCGGAAGAACACACTAAAATAAGAGGTAAACATTGATTGGTAGCATACTCGATCAAACGAGTTATTTTTTCGCCTACTACGGATCCCATACTACCCCCCATAAACTGAAAATCCATAACCCCAAGGGCTACCGGAATACCGTTTAGTTGACCTGTACCTGTTTGAACAGCGTCAGTCAATCCTGTCGTTTTTTGAGCAGAGTCAATACGATTTTTATAAGGTTCCTCCCTCGAATGAAATTTAATGGGATCCGCAGAGACCATGTCTTCATCCATAGGATTCCAAGTACCCGGATCAATCGAAAGCTCGATTCTCTCTGAACTACTCATTTTCAAATAATGTCCACATTGTTCACAAACATTCATTTTGACTTTCTTATACATTAATCCATAACAATTGTCGCATTGAATCCACAATTGATTGTAGTTTTGAGTTATATCGAAACCCTTAGAACTCATTAAATTACTACGATTCCTATTAGTTTTTATCTTGTAATTTTTTCTTTCACGAATCTTTCCACTTTCACTACAAATGAAATTATAAATGTAACTTTCATTGGAATTTTGACTATCGCTTAAAAAGTGACTATCAATACAGATGTGAGAACGAAAATAAGAATCAATGCAACTATTAATGTGATTAGTACAATTATATTTAGTATCCTTAATGTAAGGATCATAGTGCAGGTCGTTGTCACCTTTAGA